TATGATGTTGGATCATGTAATATTCATCTTGACAAGAAATTATCTACATAATATGATAAAATATGTATCACAAACACAAGGGCTATAGCTCAGTTAGGTAGAGCACCTCGTTTACACGCGCGCCAATGTTTTTCAGGGGAGTCTATCATGCAATCAAAAGAATTGATCCTTTTGAGAAATCGATGTCTTACTCCATTACTTTGAAGGAACAAAACAAGAGAACAATAGCCTGACAAATGGTTCGGTCCGATTCGGGTGCCGTTTAGGCAGGATCCGAATCGAACCCATCATTGATTTGAGATATTGATAGGGTGAATACCCAGTCTATTCAATGCTAGGCATAATGAGTATAAGGACCTCAAAAATTCTCTTTTCGTCCTATGAATCTTAAGGTGTATGAAGTTTCATGTTTGATTTTTTAATCAGGATGATAGAGACTCCATTTAACTTAGGTTGATCTAGGCCAGAAGCAGACCTACGTCAAGATAACCCTTCCCTTCTTTGAAACACTTTGGTAGTGCTCCTGTATCAGTAATGAATCAGAGCACATGGAACCATCTTCTTTTTTTTTTCTAAGAGAAAAAAAAATATGGTAGACTAGCTGATATTTCTATCAGTTAATGAAAGAGCCCAATGCAAAAAAATGCATGTTGGGTCTTTGAAATAGGTCGAATCATTTTGATAATAATCAGTTCGATCTGTTTTACCGAGAAGGTCTACGGTTCGAGTCCGTATAGCCCTATATTTTATATTTTATTAATTTTTAATATTCATTAAATTAATAAAAATGAAATGAAAATAATATTCTTAAAACTAAAGCAAACTAAAACAATAAAGAATATCCAAATACAAATAAAAAAAGTTGTATAGTTTTTTTCCTAATTATTGTATTCTTTGTTGATTGGAACTGGTCGCTTCCAGTTGCTTGGTTAAAATCATTCCCATAAGCTCGCTCACAGGGAGATCCCTCAGAGTATAAAACTGAAAACAAAAGCGCATTTCAATGGATCCAATCGCTCTTTTTTTTCTTGGATAAGAATGAAATAAACAAAACCCCATTTTCTTTTCTTAATTAATCCTCGTGGGTAGATTGATTTTATATTGATTCTATATAAATTGAATTTTCCTCTTTCTTTTACTGTCCGTAATCAAAGAGTTAGTGAGACTTCTTCGGTATACCCCCAAATTTTGGTGAATCCTTGGAGTCAAAATTATGACACGAATCCGGTAAAAAAAAGAAAAAAAACCAACCTAATTCAACTCAAATCGAATCTAATATTGAGTCGCACGGATCTAGGAACGCCTTATTGTAGTGTATGCATTTGTTGACACGTCAGAGTTTGAAAAACAAAGATCTTTTCATAAACATAATTTCATACAGAATCTCATAAATATATATCAAATAATATATATTAAATATATATAAACTTAAATATATATAAACATATAAAACATATATATATATATATAAATAATATATAGAAATATATAATATATAGATATAAAATAAAAAAATAAAATATAGATATAAAATAAAAAATTTATTCTATATATAATAGAATAAATAGAATAGAATAAATAAATAGAATTTCGAATTTGAAGGTTTTTTTATTTCTAATACATATTAGATATTAGTTAGATATTCTAATTCCTTTTATTTAGAAAAATACGAAATGAAGTGAAAACGCAAAAGTTTTACTTGTTTTGGATTTGTATAGTATTATACTATATAGTTATAGTATAAATTATAAATATATATTTATACTATTACTATACAAATTAGTACTATATCGAAATTGAATTCGAAATTAAATCGAAATAAGTGTAATGTAAATAGGATTAATTCCAATCAATAAATCTTAAACCGCAACATGTAAACACAGCAAACAAACGAAACTAGACGATTCGATCAAACTGAATTGTTGTTTTGACTAAACAAACAGTTGCGGATGACTTGACAATGAATTCCAGGCCGAATCGACTAATCCGGTCTATTTTTCACATTCATAGGAGTTCGTCTATGTTTCTGCTTTACGAATATGATATTTTCTGGGCATTTCTAATAATATCAAGTGCTATTCCTATTTTGGCATTTCTAATTTCTGGAGTTTTAGCCCCGATTAGAAAGGGTCCAGAAAAACTTTCTAGTTATGAATCGGGTATAGAACCAATGGGCGATGCTTGGTTACAATTTCGAATCCGTTATTATATGTTTGCTCTAGTTTTTGTTGTTTTTGATGTTGAAACGGTTTTTCTTTATCCATGGGCAATGAGTTTCGATGTATTGGGGGTACCCGTATTCATAGAAGCTTTAATTTTCGTGCTTATCCTAATTGTTGGTTCAGTTTATGCATGGCGAAAAGGAGCATTGGAATGGTCTTAAGTTCCTGAATATTCAGATAATAAAAAGAAAGAAAAAAGTAAAAATAATAATAACATTGAGTATGAATTCCATTGAATTTCCCTTACTTGATCGAAGAACCCAAAATTCAGTTATTTC